CCAACTCTTTCATTTATCTTGGAACCATTGAGTTCATTATATAATGATTCCTATATTAAAAAATTGTGTACGCCTATTTTATTTTTTTGGCTATCCCCTCTCGTTCCACATCTATTGTATGAATCATCTTTGTTTCAATCAGAAATGATTCTATCATTGATGTATCCACAATTCAATATAGAGAGGTATATACCACATATATATACGTCCCCCTCTCCTTTTATTTTTAGAGTGTGCTTTGGAATACTGGAAGGGTCGATATTCTTCCTTATTGTTTTTTTTGTCCTATCTTCATCCTTTTTCGAACGAAATCAGAGGAATGTCTCATTAGAATTTTTATTGTTGTATCTTTATCCTTATTTTATACTTTTCTTAGGACTGATCCGCGATAATATGAATATAATTAACCTTATTTGTTATAACTATTCTCAAATCTAAAAAAGAATTCCAATTTTTTGATATTTTCAATATCCTATTATTATAAATTATTATAATAAATTTTTTTCTATTTCGAATTTACATTGTTTATCTTAATTTAATATATATATTTAATATATATTTTTTACATTACATTATATAATAAATATTTATAAATATAATAAATTCGAAATAGAAAAAATAGAAAAATAACAGCAATGTAAATGTATATCATCAATAATTATTATGTATAATAATAAAATTCAAATTAGTCAGATATTTGATTTCTGTTACATTATTAGAATAGAATTCTATTTAGTCATATTATTAGATATATTTATTTATTAAATATATTATTAATATTCATTTTCTATTTTTTTATTAGTTATATTATGTTATGGATAGAATTATGAACTAGAATATATAATATATAGTTTATATTAAATAGTTAATATTAAAAATATATATAGTTCATATGAACTTTACAGCTAATAGCGTGGATCTGGTAGTCTCTTGAATTCCTATGCATTATTTCTGTTATGTGAGCCCGCTTAGCTCAGAGGTTAGAGCATCGCATTTGTAATGCGATGGTCATCGGTTCGATTCCGATAGCCGGCTTTTTTCTCTATCGATTTTTCCATAATTGAGAATCTCTCCTCTCCATTTCTCCAAACGTTGAGTCACTAATCTATTATGTCGTGGTAATTATAAAAAAAAGTTGATTAGATCCAATTAGATTTCTATTTTATATATATATAATAAATCACCTTAATCTTCTTTTTATATATACAACAAAAAATCACAACAAAAAATCTGGATATTAACACAATACATTTCATTCTATTTTGTAATATTTCAATAGATTTCGCTTTGCTTTGTTTATCCTTTAGTTCAGTCTTAATTTTGATTTCTTATGTAAAATGAATGAAATTTAAATAAAATAAAAAGGAGTCTTTACTTTATGTCTCGTTACCGAGGACCTCGTTTCAAAAAAATACGCCGTCTGGGGGCTTTACCGGGATTAACTAGTAAAAGACCTAGATCCGGAAGTGATCTTAAAAACCCATTGCGTTCCGGGAAAAGATCGCAATATCGTATTCGTTTAGAAGAAAAACAGAAATTGCGTTTTCATTATGGTCTGACAGAGCGACAATTACTTAGATATGTGCATATCGCTGGAAAAGCCAAAGGGTCAACAGGCCAGGTTTTACTACAACTACTTGAGATGCGGTTGGATAATATCCTTTTTCGATTGGGTATGGCTTCGACCATTCCCGGAGCCAGGCAATTAGTTAACCATAGACATATTTTAGTTAATGGTCATATAGTGGATATACCAAGTTATCGTTGCAAACCCCGAGATATTATTACTACGAAGGATAAACAAAGATCAAAAGCTCTGATTCAAAATTATATTGCTTCATCCCCTCAGGAAGGAGTGCCAAACCATTTGACTATTGACTCATTCCAATATAAAGGCTTAGTAAATCAAATAATAGATAGTAAATGGATCGGTTTAAAAATAAATGAGTTGTTAGTCGTAGAATATTATTCTCGTCAGACTTGAACCTAACGAACATAACAAGGAAAGGAGTTCAGACAATTCTATCCCTTTTTCGACGAAGGAAATAGATCTAAGGGCCTTAATCCGTATTTTGTTATTCACGTATTACAAATTGATACGCAGTAGAATTTTTTTTGCTCTTTCCACGATATTTTTCTTTTACGTACCCATACCACAGTAATGTAATTAGGAATCATAATTTTCTATCAAATAAAGCTGTTGGGATAATATAATGATATTCATTTTTATTTGATTTGATATATTGTAGTTGGTAACGCTGGTGAATTAACAGAAACGGAAAGAGAGGGATTCGAACCCTCGGTAAACAAAAAGCCTACATAGCAGTTCCAGTGCTACGCCTTCAACCACTCGGCCATCTCTCCTATATAATCCTATTATTGACCAGAAACCGAGTGAATAGTGAGTCCATAGGAAAAAAAGTTTCCTTTCCAATTCCATATTTATAAACAACCTCTCTTATCATCATTGATATTATATAAAATTTAATCTGATTCAAAA